TCTTTGGGATCTGATACTACACCGCTGCTCACAACCTTAGGGGATCCACTTTATTACATAAGTAGATTCCTAATCTATCATCATATAAGTAAGCAGTTCTTGTTGTATCGGCCAAAAACCTTGTTAATTGATCTTTACGGTGCTTCCTCTATCAATTAGATCTTTTATCCATAGAAAAAAAGTATCTAGGCATATATATATTCTATTTCTTCATATTTTGACTTCTATGAAGTTTATTTCTTTGCTACAGCTCATAAAAATCGTTGTTTCGAACGATATATATATGTAGAAAGCCTATTTTTTTGTCTAGTATTTATTTTTTTATTAGTATTAGTGGAGTTGTTCGTTCTTTTCTTTTTTCTATAGTGGAGATAGTCGCACGTAATGACAGATCACGGCCATATTGTTAAAAGCTTGAGGTAAGAAAGGGTTTCGTTCGAGTGCCCTAAAATAGTATTCCAAAGCTTTTGTATGTTCTCCGTTACTTGTGTGTATAAGGCCTATGTTATAAAGTATATAACTTCGATCATAGGGATCAATTTCCAGTCGCATAGCCTCATAATAATTCTGTAAAGCTTCCGCATAATTTCCTTCAGATTGAGCCGACATCCGTTACGGTCGTCATTCGGTTCAAAGAATCTCCGTTCCAGAACCGTACGTGAGATTTTCATCTCATACGGCTCCTCCTTTATGTGTATGATGATAAACATCCATGGAATCAAATCCAAAAAGATTGCAATAGTTTCATTATCAACTTAGCGGGACTAGTATTTTTACACGAAATCTCTAGTCAACCTTCCTGTAAAGGATCTTTTATTAACATCAAGTATGTTATTACTGGATAAATAGTCACTTCAACAATTTCTTTGTCCTCAACGCTGCTAAATTTCCCGGAATTAGTCACTTCAACAGTCTTCGATGGTTATATGGGTATCCAAAATACGAATGAGATGGATGTTTATTGTCCCAACCATTCTAGTTAGTCCCGATCCCGATAAGAAAGGAAGGATTTATTTTTTTTTTTTACAAAGTTTTCTAGTGTTGTTGATTCCTAAGCGTAGTGCTTCTTCCCCCATGCCGCCTATTGGTACTAGTGGAGTAGGATTAACCTAACCCCATAGGTATAGGTATAACCTTTCGCTTAATACTATAAACCTAAAATTGAAGCATATGAGGCTGCATTAATCGGAAATACACGACAGAAGGGATTAATTGTTTTATTTCCAAACTTCACCTTCAGCAAGCGTAGGTTTTTTTTTTCAAAATTTTTTGATTTCTCTAGACTGAGATCGGTAAAAAAAAAATAATCAAATCGCACCATCTCTGTAATAAGTGAATGCCTCTTTTTCTCCAGAAGTTGTCGGAATTATTCGTAATAAGATATTGGCTACAATGGTAAAGGTCTTATCAATAAAATTTCCATTTATCCGAGATCTAGTCATAGGTAGCAATCCATTCTAAAATTTCATTTTTTATCGCGTGATAAAATAATCCCCCAAACAAAGGAATTGTACAATACAGTACGAAATAACGTAAAAATGGACTTCTTAATCAAATAATTTTATCCTACGGCAGGCCTCGAAGTAAGTTTTTTTGTTCGTTTCAATTGATTATGGATTATGTGCGCCTACGCAAATGGAATATGTATGCCTCACTATTCACTCGGTTTAGGGGCATAATCATTATGTAGGAGAGATGGCCGAGTGGTTCAAGGCGTAGCACTGGAACTGCTATGTAGGCTTTTTGTTTACCGAGGGTTCGAATCCCTCTCTTTCCGCACCCTTATCAAGTTCATCAATGTTACTGACCTCAATGTTTGCAAATAGGTATCATTATTCCAACTTTGATGTGGATTCTCTATTCCTAATTTCTTTCTGTAATAAACAAAATAGTGGAATAAAGTGGGCAAGGAATAACAATTTTCCTATACCCACCCACGTCTATACATGAATGGGGGGAAATCCTTGGATCAAAATTATTCTTATTTTAATTAGGTTTAAGTCTGACGAGAATAATATTCTACAACCAGCAATTCATTAATTTTCAAACCAACCCATTTACTATCTATTATTTGATTGACTAATCCTTTATATTGGAATGGATGCAGAGTCAAATGGGTTGGGGTTGGCAATTCTTCGCGGGGGGCTGATTCAAGAGAATTTTGAATCAGAGTTCTAGATTTTTGTTCATCCTTCGCTGTAATAATATCTTGAGGTTTGCAACGATAACTTGGTATATCTACTATACGACCATTAACTAAAACATGTCTGTGGTTAACTAATTGCCGGGCTTGAGGAATAGTCGAAGCCATACCCAATCGAAAAAGTATGTTATCCAAACGCATTTCAAGTAATTGTAATAAAACTTGACCGGTTGAACCTTTCGCTTTTCCAGCGATACGAACGTATTTAAGCAATTGTCGTTCTGTAAGACCATAATGAAAACGCAATTTTTGTTTTTCTTCTAAACGAATACGATATTGAGATTTTTGACTTGAGCT